TTGAATCTCGAGACGTTCTTCGAACCAATCATAGACTTTATTGAGATAGGCGAAAACCCCCCTCCCAGAACCGTATATGAGACTTTCATCTCGTACAGCTCAAGCAAAAACACCCCAATAAAAAAAAGAATAGTCGGATATGTAAATGAAATAGAAAGTTTGAAACTTCTGAATCTCCGATTCAATCTTCTCTAAATGTACGAAAGAAGAACAAATCCGAAAGCTCTTCTTTGTGGTGATACTACCAAAATATCAAGTTGGCTCAATCGTCTTTATGTTGATCCTTACGGGCCTCTTGAATCCTCTCTTTACCTATTTTTTTCTTTTTAATTTGGTTTTGTCTCTAATCTGGCTTTTTTACTTTCTTTATTATTGACTTGATAGGAATTCTCTTGTTAAGACCCTATGAATCGATTAAAACCTCAGATTCATACTAGAACCACGATGATTCAATAAAAAATCATAAGCTAACCCAAGGATTCCCTGAGTAAGAACCGTTGGTTCATCACATATTCCATAAATTAGATAAACCGACTAAAAAAAAAAAAGAAAGATTTTTCTTTTTTTTTTCAACAGTTTGCCATTTTTTTTGCAGTCCGGGCACGAGGTCGAATATTAAGTATGAATCATAGTTCAAATATTTCGTAATCTAGTTCATATAGTTCGTGTTCCAGATACTCGAATAAATATCCGACGAAGTAGAACCATCTCCATCAAGGCGACAGACCTATTCTCTGTACTATCAATAGAATCCATTATAACAAGTCGCACACTCATATTCCGGAAATACAGAAAGAAATAAATTCCACGATCGAACTACCAAAATACAATAGGCCAGAAATTTGAGTTCTAACTGATTGATTTTTTATTCAAAAGCCAGGACTTTGTGATTCTTATAGATTTAATTCATTGAAATTCCATCCAATAAAACGGAAGAATTATAAATTTCCAAAATAATAGATAGAAATACCGCAAATAGGGCCATTGCGACACCCATCAAAGGAGTCGTTCCCCAACCGGGAGCTACTTTACCATATTCCGAATTCAATGGTTTTAATAAATCCCCTACGACAGTTCGTCTTGGACCCGATTTAGAACTGTTCTCAACAGTTTGTGTAGCCATAAATTATTGTATTCATTGAGATCTGTTGACTTTGTATACCATTGCGTTGTAAATAAACGATCTTATGATAGATCCGTTGGGGTCTTGAAATTATATAATCATAATGGAAACAGCAACCCTAGTCGCCATCTTTATATCTGGTTTACTTGTAAGTTTTACCGGGTACGCCTTATATACCGCTTTTGGGCAGCCTTCTCAACAACTAAGAGATCCATTCGAGGAACACGGGGACTAGTTGAAGTAATGAGCCTTCCAATATTGGGAGGCTCATTACTTCAATTGAGATAATGAAAAATTATTTTATCTTTTTACTTTTTAGTTGGAACTTTAGGTGGTTCTCGAAAAAAAATAGCGAAAAAAATTATCCCTAGAGTCGAGACTAAAAGGAATGTATAAACCAATGCTTCCATAAATTTGATCGTGGTTTACAATTATAGCTTTCCTACCTGTTTGTTTTTTCTTTTTTTTTTCATTTTATTTTTGGGAATCATCTCAAAAAAAGCAAGAATCAAAAAAGGCGGTGATTCAAATTCACTCCGGTACTCGATGTAAAATTCCCTCAAAAAAGAAAATGGAGATGAAAGATACCAAAGGGGTCTTGGATCAGACTGCCTGTCTTCTTGTAGTTGGATCCCCAAGTTTTTGGAATGCTCCAAACTCTACTTGAGCATCCAAATCTGGGTCAATACCAGCAAAAACATCTCTGAACAAGGTTCTAGCACCATGCCAAATGTGTCCGAAAAAGAAGAGTAAAGCAAACGAAGCATGCCCAAAAGTAAACCAACCCCTTGGACTGCTACGAAAAACACCATCGGATTTCAAAGTCGCACGATCTAATTCAAAAATTTCACCCAATTGGGCGCGTCTAGCATATTTTTTCACAGTAGCAGGATCACTATAACTGACTCCATTGAGTTCGCCGCCATAGAACTCAACGGTTACACCTACTTGTTCAACACTATACTTAGATTCTGCCCTTCTAAAAGGAACATCCGCTCTAACAATTCCGTCGCCGTCTACCAAAACGACCGGAAATGTTTCAAAAAAGGTGGGCATACGCCGTACAAAAAGCTCACGTCCTTCTTTATCTCTAAAGATAGGGTGTCCTAACCACCCAACCGCTATTCCATCTCCGCTATCCATTGAGCCTGCCCTGAATAATCCTCCTTTTGCCGGATTATTGCCGATATAATCATAAAAAGCCAATTTTTCAGGAATTTTAGACCAGGCTTCTGATAAACTTTGATTTTCTGCTAGCCCGGCCCTAACTCTTCGATATATCTCTTGCTGGAAGTAACCCTGATCCCATTGATAACGAGTGGGACCAAATAATTCGATGGGGGTAGTTGCTGAACCATACCACATAGTTCCAGCAACTACAAAAGCTGCAAAAAAGACAGCCGCGATACTACTGGAGAGTACGGTTTCAATATTTCCCATACGTAATCCTTTGTATAGACGTTGTGGCGGTCGAACGCTAAGATGGAATAGACCCGCTAATATGCCCAATGTACCGGCTGCAATATGATGAGAAGCTATTCCTCCCGGAACAAAAGGATCGAAACCCTCCACGCCCCACGCCGGATTTACAGGTTGTACTTTTCCCGTTAGTCCGTAAGGATCAGACACCCATATTCCAGGACCATACAGGCCTGTTACATGAAATGCACCAAAACCAAAGCAAGCCACCCCGGAGAGAAATAAATGAATTCCAAAGATCTTGGGCAAATCCAAAGAAGGTTTTCCTGTACGTTCATCAGAAAATATTTCTAGATCCCAATAGACCCAATGCCAGATAGCTGCCAAAAAGCATAAGCCAGAAAATAAAATATGTGCCCCAGCTACACCTTCGTAACTCCAAACCCCTGTATTCGTTACAGTCCCTCCTGTGATACTCCAACCCCCCCACGAATTGGTTATTCCTAAACGAGTCATGAAGGGTATAACGAACATACCTTGTCTCCACATTGGATCAAGAACGGGGTCAGAAGGATCAAAAACTGCTAATTCATAGAGAGCCATCGAACCCGCCCAACCAGCAACCAGAGCTGTATGCATTATATGAACGGAAAGCAATCGGCCGGGATCATTCAATACAACGGTATGAACACGATACCAAGGCAAACCCATGGAAAATACCCCTTTATCAAAGAAAAATAAACACTACGTAACTTTATTGCATTGGAATATACTATGACTATGCTGCGGACTTCCCCTGTTCAGTGGATTATTTCCTAACAAGGGTTATTTATTCTATATTCTATTGTGTTCCAAATAATGGAACAATTCTGTTCGTAAGAACAAAGAGAAGCAGATTTATTCTATACTCGATAAGTACCAATACGCAATGGTGGATTGATACCACTTTCTATGAGTAAATGCGTTTATCATTCAAAAGGCCTGTTCGTAAAAAATTTCCTTTATTTTTTTTTCCTTCTTTCTGAATTTTGCTAATCTATGGATAAAATAAATATGATAAAGACAGTATTCTAAAGACAATAAAACCACATTATTACGTTTCCACATCAAAGTGAAATATAGGATTTAGTTCTTTTTTCTTTCAATTTATGCCTATTGGTGTTCCAAAAGTACCTTTCCGAAGTCCTGGAGAGGAAGATGCATCTTGGGTTGACGTATAGTGCGACTTGTGAGATATATTGGGTCATATGGGATTTCCCCGTTCTCTCCCCCGATCGAGATATCCTCTGTTTCGCCCAAGAAGTAGAAATGGAATCATCCATAAATTGGAGCGTGAAGTGCAATTAGATGCATTGTTTGGAGGAATTCATAGTACTATTATCAATTTGAATAATTTATGGTTTACTTTGATTGGACTAAAAAAATGAAGTATCCAGGCTCCGTTTAGAAAAAACCCAATTGGTAATATATCTAGGATTACTACGTGTATCCTAAACGATTCCTGTTTGTTATTTGGAAAGTCATACCAAAAAGAAATGGTGGTGAGAAGATTTGTCCTATATGTGCAAATCAAAACGGGGTTGATCTTTACCCGGAGTAGAGCATAAATCTAAAAAGATGAAAGAGACCCATTCAGGAACAAGAAAATACCATCGTGATTTGGATTGAATCTCGATGAAACAATACATCAATGAAAAGTGAATTCGATAAGTTTTTCTATTATATAATAAAGAAGAAAAAAAATTCGTCTTTATTGAAAAATCGAAGAAAAAGCCCTTAATCTATACATTGATTCTTTTTTTTTCGCTATTTTTTTTTGAACCGTATGCACCAAAAGATGCATGTACGGTTCCTAAGGGATACAATTTTGCCCTACTCAACCGACTTTATCGAGAAAGATTACTTTTTTTAGGCCAAGAAGTTGATAGCGAGATCTCGAATCAACTTATCGGTCTTATGGTATATCTCAGTATCGAGGATGATACCAAAGATCTGTATTTGTTTATAAACTCTCCTGGCGGATGGGTAATACCCGGAGTCGCTGTTTATGATACTATGCAATTTGTGCGACCAGAGGTCCATACAATATGCATGGGATTAGCCGCGTCAATGGGATCTTTTATCCTGGTTGGAGGAGAAATTACCAAACGTCTAGCATTCCCTCACGCTTGGCGCCAATGGGTTTTTTATTTGAGCGAAAAAGTAAAACTATGCCTTCGCCATATGAATATTAAGTAATAATAGCATGGCACTTCGAATTCGATATGAAAAATTTTTGCATTGTTTTTTTCAAAAGATTCGATTATGTATCGAGAGAGTAGTATGAGATAAAAGATATTTCCGATTTTCTCTTATCTATCGGAAGTCCAATTCAGCGTTACAAACTTGGTTGTTTTCACACCGAAAGTCTCTTAACCATTTTTAAGTTATAAAAAAAAGAGTGCAAAAAAAAAAAACC